ACTCCTACAAATTGCTCGTGTGCCAGGAACCAGATTTGAACTGGTGACACGAGGATTTTCAGTCCTCTGCTCTACCAGCTGAGCTATCCCGACCATTGAAGGCGCATCATCCTCATTTTCATTTTATCAGAGGAATGGGTTCTATGTCAATTAAAAGCAAGACCAAAGGGGATTACAAAGTCTTATCGATACTATCGTGGAATTTCTTCGATCTTCAAAAAAGATTTTGTAAGTTTCAGTCTAGTATAAGTAATTAAATGAATTCCTTATTATTCCAATTTAATATTCTATTAGGGTTCTTTTATCAAAGATTTTAATTTGTACGTTTTTCAAGTATTATAGGACAAGTCTTCGTATAAGAAAAAAATTTCCGCTCAAATACAATTAGAATGAACGAGAAATAGAACGAATTGTGAACCTCTAATGAACTGAGAGGATACGATAAATAATTTGGGAATCAAATGGGACTTTTTGGGGATAGAGGGACTTGAACCCTCAAGATTTTTAAAGTCGACGGATTTTCCTCTTACTATAAATTTCATTCTTGTCGATATTGACATGTAGAATGGGACTCTATCTTTATTCTCGGAATATTAGATATCTTTTTCAACTTCGAATTGATTCACAAAAATTATATTTATGATAATAAATATAATAATGAATATGGACTCGGGTTGTCACTAATCATTTGGAGATACTATTTCAGTACGGATACATTTATCCTTCATCTTTATTGAATTTTGATGGAAGAATTCCGTTACTAACGGAACGCAGCGCAGCCTATTCCATTTGTTAGAACATCTTCCATTGAGTCTCTGCACCTATCCTATCTTTTTTATTATCCCTTTCTGAACACTTGTTTGTTTTGATAAACACGGATTTGGCTCAGGATTGCCCACTTTTAATTCCAGGGTTTCTCTGAATTTGAAAGTTATCACTCGGTAGGTTTCCATACCAAGGCTCAATGCAATTAAGTCCGTAGCGTCTACCAATTTCGCCATATCCCCTTTTGCTTTGTAATTAGGATATTATTATCCTAATGTTTTCCTTTTACTTTTGCTTTCAGTGTTCTATTATGATGGGACTATTGAATTCACTAATTCAATATACAATAGTGATCGATACATAGTATTTCTATACTATAAAAATAGTATAGTAAATAAAATGACTATAATTCTAAATATATTATATCCTTACGCCTAATAGTATAATTAGGCGTATATATATAATATATTTATTTTTTAACAAGATATATTGGTTTTAGCGTGCTATTTTGAATGCTTTAAGGGTCGATTCTTTTGTTTTCATCTTATCTGGTATCTTTTCGAACGAAAAATAACTTAAAGGGAATATAATTACTCTTAATATTAAATTGAATAATTTAATAGCCATAACAAATCTAATGGATATAATTTACATGTCCTTTTTGTTTAAGAATTTTAGTAAAAGAATATAGAATAGTAAAAAAAACTAATATTCAATGCAATTGTCATTTGAATAAAAAAAATCTTACTAGCTAATTAAACTGTTGATTATTGATACTCATATATAATTTATGATAAATAGCTGGAAATTTTATCCAGCTATATTGATATAGCAATTGTTATGTGAAATTGTTATGTGAAGAGTTAATAGCTAAGATTCCTGTAGTTTACTAAATTCCTATGTGTATAGAATTTATGTTAAGCGAGCCCGCTTAGCTCAGAGGTTAGAGCATCGCATTTGTAATGCGATGGTCATCGGTTCGACTCCGATAGCAGGCTTTTCTCTATTTGTTTCATTTTTATTTTTTACATAATTGAAAATGTAAAATCAAAGAAATTGAAAAAGGTTTTTTCTCCTTTTCCCAAAGGGCACCCTTCTATTATCTCATACGAACTTCCAATAAAAAAAATTCGAGGTGATTGATCTATGTAGACTAAATCGATCAAGAAAAGAACCCTTACTTTATTTAATATAATATTATTTATTATTTTTTTAGTAATTAATAGTTTTCAATTAATTAAGCTTTAGATTTAAAAAAAATACAATAAAGTATATATAATATTAAGGACGGGATAGTGATGCAATTCATCTAATTATTCTTTCGAATTCTTTTTTGTAGTAAAAATATTTAAAAAACTTTCCATTTATTTAATTTCAAATTTTTTTTTTGAGATTTATGATTTAGTTTAGTTTAATTGCCTTTAGGTTTATGCAACTTTATAAGGAGTCTTTATGTCGCGTTACAGAGGGCCTCGTTTCAAAAAAATCCGTCGTCTGGGAGCTTTACCGGGACTAACTACTAAAAAGCCTATAGCTGGAAACTATCTTAGAAACCAATTACGACCCGGTAAAAAATCTCAATATCGTATTCGTTTAGAAGAAAAACAAAAATTGCGCTTTCATTATGGTCTTACAGAACAACAATTACTTAAATACGTTCATATCGCCGGAAAAGCAAAAGGGTCAACAGGTCAAGTTTTACTACAATTGCTTGAAATGCGGTTGGATAACATCCTTTTTCGATTAGGTATAGCTTCGACTATTCCTCAAGCCCGCCAATTGGTTAACCATAGACATATTTTAGTTAATGGTGGTAGAGTAGATATACCAAGTTATCGCTGTAAACCCCGCGATATTATTACAGTGAGAGATGAACAAAAATCTAAGGCTCTGGTTCAAAATTATCTTGATTCATCTTCGCATGAGGAATTGCCAAAACATTTGACTCTTCACCCATTCCAATATAAAGGATCAGTCAATGAAATACTAGATAGTAAATGGGTCCGTTTGAAAATAAATGAATTGCTAGTTGTAGAATATTATTCTCGTCAGACTTAAAAGTAACTAAAATAAATAAGAGGGATTCGGAAAATTTTGCGCTTACTTTACACCCATATAAAGAGTCTCGAAGCAAGGGATTTTCTTTGTTTCCGATTCATGTATAATAGATTGATAGGGATATTTTACTTCCTTGTCTATTCTTTACTAGTATTTTACAGATTACAGAAATTGGGATTTAGGAATCTGGAAACCAGATCAAAGAAAGCCCTAACCTAACTGTTGGAAGAATGGTATCCTTTGTTATTTGATTTGAGATATTGCGGTCAATAACATTAACGTTGATGAATTAGGTGAAACTTATGGAAAGAGAGGGATTCGAACCCTCGGTAAACAAAAGCCTACATAGCAGTTCCAATGCTACGCCTTGAACCACTCAGCCATCTCTCCTCCAGAATATTAAAGTTTAATAAATCGAGAGCAAGTGAATAGTGATTCATATTAGGTTTTGGGATAAATACGTACACTCTATTTTAACAAAAAAAATAGAAAAACTTTGTCAAATCCTTAGTCGAGGTTGGGTCTATAAGATAATTTTCTGGTAAAAACAATAAATAAAGGTATCTATTCATGTTTACGAAGACAGTATTCCTGATTTTAGTTTCGAATTTTTAGACTGGTCTTTGGATCATAATCATAAGTTAATCAAAACTTCTTGAATTATCCTACAGATTAGAATCAATTTGTCGATTCTTCAATTTTGAAGAAATGGGAATGTTTTCCCATATTCTTAATACTACTCTATTGACATTTGGGTGAAATTTAATCGTCTTCAAATAGTTATTATTTTTTATGGATTCCTGCAAAAAAGAAACAATTGGAGTAGGGGTTTCATTTTAATTATTCGGTTTTTATGTTATTTCGTACTGTCAAATTTCGCCGGTTGTGGGATTTTTTTTTCACGAAGGTAATTAAAAGAAATTATAAAATGAATTTATGTCTATGTCTAGATCTCGAATAAATGGAAATTTTATTGATAAGACCTTTTCGATTGTAGCTAATATCTTATTACGAATAATTCCGACAACTTCGGGCGAGAAAGAAGCATTCGCTTATTACAGAGATGGTGCGATTTGATTTTTTTTTTAGTTATTTATATTTTTTAACGTTCTTAGGAGAAAGTTTTATATTATTTGCGATATAAAGAAAAAAATTATTTGAAAGAAATCTACGCTTGTTGAAGGTGAAGTTTGTAAATAAAACAAGACCTTCTGTCGTGTATCCCTGATTAATGCAACCTCAAACCTTCAATTGTTGATTAGAGAGTATTGAGCAAAAGGTTACACCTATGGTTGGGTAGGTCAAACCTATTCCACTAGTACCAATAGGGGGCATAGAAGAAGAGGCGCTACTCCTCGGAATCAACAACAGGAAAACTTTGTTATAAAATATCCCTTCCCTTTTCTTTAGCAGGATTGGGACTAATAAGAATGGTTGGGACAACAAGCACCCATCTCGTTCGTGTTTTGGATACCCGTATACCCATCGAAAACTGTTGAAGTGACTAATTTCTGAAAATTAAGGGGCGCTTAAGACAAAAAAATTGATGGAGTTACCCTTTTTTTTATCTAGTATCAATATACTTGATGTTAAGGAAAGAGCTTTTACAAGAGGGTTGATTAGAGATTTCGTGTAAAAACACCAGCCCTGCTCAGTTTATAATGAGAATCTTATAAACTTTTTTATTCCATATCTTAGTCTCTCATTATGTACATAAAGGAGGAGCCGTATGAGATGAAAATCTCATGTACGGTTCTGAAACGGAGATTCGTTGAATCGAATGACGACCGTAACGGATGTTGGCTCAATCCGAAGGAAATTATGCGGAAGCTTTAGAGAATTATTATGAAGCTATGCGACTAGAAGTTGATCCCTATGATCGAAGTTATATACTATATAACATAGGCCTTATCCACACAAGAAACGGAGAACATACAAAAGCTTTGGAATATTATTTTCGTGCACTAGAGCGAAACCCATTCTTACCACAAGCCTTTAATAATATGGCCGTGATCTGTCATTACGTGCGACTATCTCCACTATAGAAAAAAATGGAAAAAAGAACAAATGTCTTAAAAAATACTAGAAAAAAAGATAGGCTTTCTACATATGTATCGTCTAAAACAACGATTTTTATGAGCTGTAGAACAAAACTAAACTTCAGAAAATTTTAAGTA